TCATAGTGGTTGCTAGTGGACTGAGAATTTTAATTTCACTAGTGAATGAATATAGGCTCAAAATAAAATAAATGGGTTTATTTATATTGCATAAATATCAATCAATGCAATGAATTGTTTCAAGGCCGGGCCTAATTACCCTTTTCGAGAACTTCTTGATCCCCTCTTTCCATCTTTTATTTATCGTTTGTTAATTTCCTGGTTTAGTGTGATAGGCATATCACATCTTATCTTAACAATGAATGAAAGTGGGAGAAATTTAATGAAGTTCAAGCCTTTTTCTGGCAGACAACTCACTCCTAGAAATATATACCTTCATATTTTTTCTATGAAATATATTTTATATTATCCTTATATTGACAATTTCAACAAACTGTTCATACTATGAGCATAGTATGATGGCGTTCGGGCAAGCATGCCCCCATCGTCTAGTGGTTCAGGACATCTCTCTTTCAAGGAGGCAGCGGGGATTCGACTTCCCCTGGGGGTAGGGTACTACGAAAGGAAGTTGATCATGGATTATCAATAGATTGAGAATTGATTTGTCCGGGGTCGATGCCCGAGCGGTTAATGGGGACGGACTGTAAATTCGTTGGCAATATGCCTACGCTGGTTCAAATCCAGCTCGGCCCAAGGATTCGCTGAGCCAAGATCACATTATATAATCCTATAGCTAGCTATAGAAAGAATAAGAAAAAAACTTTCAGATATACCCCTCTTTTTTGTTCTCATAAATGCTGATCTTTTTAATAATCTAGATTCATATCACGATCTGGAAGTCTAAAGAAAAGAGCAAAGAACCGAAAAGACTCTTTTTGTTCATTTTGGCAATAACAAAAGGATTAAATTAATCCATAACACCTTATTTTTATTTTTGGGGGATTGTAGTTCAATTGGTCAGAGCACCGCCCTGTCAAGGCGGAAGCTGCGGGTTCGAACCCCGTCAGTCCCGACAGACCCAATAAAAACTTTTACTTTTCTATGAAAGGGGCGATGAAAGAGGGATAAGGAGCATAATTTTTAGATCATTAAAAAAACGGAGCAGAATTTAGAACTTAACTCTGTCCTTCTTTCCATTTCCCCTCGATTCTTTGTTTGTATTTGTAACCAATGGAAGCGGAAACGCAGTTAGATGATATTTCATCAGATGCTTGTACCCGAAAGGCTATAGTTTTTTTCGAAAAAATAATGAAAAAAAGGCATTTTTTATTTGATTAGAAAGATTCGGTATGTATAAAAGATCTTTCTATGTTATACTATTCAATTCTGGACGGTGAATCGATTTGCTAGCTCAGATATTGTTAGTCACGATATTGGGCCGAGTCAATATCATTATCATCGAGATGTCATCCCATTGAATTTACAGGCGAAAGGTTTATCATCTCTATGGGATTAAATCCCGAGTTATTGTGAAGTAAAAAAAAAAACGAAAGATGAGATTATGGAAGTAAATATTCTTGCATTTATTGCTACTGCACTGTTCATTCTAGTCCCTACTGCTTTTTTACTTATCATATATGTAAAAACAGTCAGTCAAAATAATTAAGTTGAATGAAACTTGACTTCGGAGTTCTTAGCAAGGATTCCCCCCTTTTTTTTTATTTTTCGTCTTAAATGAAATGAGCGGACTAGAATCCGCAGTATTCTATGAGATCAGATAGTATGGTAGAAAGAAATATATGACTCTTTTCTTTCTACCATACTCCTTTTTTTTTAGTATTAGATAGTTAAAAAAGCGAACTCAATTTCGTAGTACCCTTAGAGTCCACTTCTTCCCCATACTACGAGTGAAAGGGAAAATGTAAAGACTACCATTAAAGCAGCCCAAGCGAGACTTACTATATCCATGTGACTTGTGTCCCCTATCTCTATGAATATGCAGGAATTATTCCATTATTGCTCACTAATAATAGTGGAATCAATGGTGCAGAGTCAAAAAAAGGGGGGGTGTTCTGCACCAACACTATTGATGAACTAATTCACTAAACCCATTTATTCTTAATATGATTTATAGTAGAATCGGGAAACATTAAGCCCAAGCAAAATAACAACAGGTAGTGACGTCCTTCCAAGTATCGAGGGGATGTTACTAATAGAACATGTAAGATAATAAAATATCCAGTGTTTATTTTTTAGCCCTTCCTAAATAAAAGGCATAAAAATAGGGAATCAAGACGGATCGCTATCCATCACAATCACAGACCTCCATTCCCCATTTGATCTAATCCTTACCCTCTCCCGATTCTGTCTTTTAAACAATCATAAACTAGTCTAGTCTTGACTAGGACTAAGGTTACTGAATAGAAAAAGAAAAGAAAAAAAGTGCCAATCTAATTCAAGTAGACACTACAACAGTAGTAGTGGAAGGGCTATCAAGACTTACCGATCACTATAATCTTTTCTTTTGGTGAATCCTTGGCGCAAGTATTTACAGCCCTCTACAGATGTTTAGAATAAAAGAAGTATCAAAAGCCGCCCCCCCTGGAGAATAATTCGTTGA